CCAATGATCCAATCGCTGAGTCAATTGATACCTGTGATAATTTCGAAATGAAAGAAAAGACGTGTTTTGTAAAACATTTCTTTTTTCATTTAAGTAGTGGATCTCATCAAAGGAAAATGACCCAATTAGTAAATGATTGCTTTTGCCAAAAATACCTATGTTTTTTCGAAATGTAATGACTAAAAGAGCTACTGATAATAACGATCCACATAAAAGAGCTGCATAGCTCAATAACATCATACTTACGTGCATCATTAACCACTGGGATTGTAGAGCAGGCACTAATATTGCGGATTGATGCATTTCAGTTGAAAGACCCGAAGTGGCAAAGCCTTGGGTAAAAATAGCGCTTGGCGCGGTTATTGCGCTTAAATCATTTTTATGGTTCCCTATTTTAGGAACCATATGAATAATGGAGAAACTCCATGAAAGGAACATTAATGATTCATATAAATCACTTAACGGGAAATGCCTCGAATAAATCCAACGAGTAACTAATAATCCTGTTATACAGAAAAAAGTGGCTATCATGCCTTTTTCTGACGGATCACATAGTCCTACGATTTCATGGACTAATAAAGTCACCAAATAAATCGTAATGACAATTGAAATGATCGAAAAAGAGATGTGAGTGAATATATGTTCTAAAGTCGCAAATATCATAAAAAAAAATCATTAAAAAAAAAGAGGGGTCCCTCAATTACGGAATGTAAATTCCGAATTAAATTCATTATAGGATCTAATGTATCCTTTTTAGAGGATGCCGCCACTCGGACTCGAACCGAGATGCTCTAGCACTGCTTCCTAAGAGCAGCGTGTCTACCGATTTCACCATGGCGGCTTGATCGAAATAATAATAGCCCATATGATGTTCAATCGTCGAGATTGAAAGATTCAATGCAATATATTTTAGGAAACGTTAGAATCGATGAATAAAGACTCGTTCAAATGAATATTTGAACTTCAATAATCCTTAGTATCCCGGTATGGTGTCATTTTTAACAACAGGCTTTCACGTAGTATAAGTTCTTCTGGAACAGTTGGAACTAGATGGTTATGTCCTCAGTTGAGGTCTAGAACTAAGAATTGTCCCTTTTTTTATATCATTTTTTGATGATTCATTTCTCATTTATCTGATTTCATGGATCGGAAATGAAAAAAGATTCATTTTTCACTGAACAAAAGAAAATAAATAGGATTTTTTATGTACCACAATTGGATAACTACATCCAAGGAATTTCTATAAATATTTAGATAGTTTGGTATCAAAACTGTATTAATGGTTGGGATCCTCATTGTATACATAATTCGTGTGAGGATTTACCGAACCAATTAGGTATTGGGCTGCACATAAAACAAAAGAGTTTCAATCTCTATTGGAATTCTACGCTATGTACTTTACTTATAAATAAAGTATATTCTATATAAAATAGATTGATCGATCCTACGGTCCAAACATAGGATCTATTTTGGATTAAGGAAGATTGACTTATTCTTCGTACATAAATATCGACCTAAAGGGGATCCGGGGAGTTTTTATTGATTGGGTCGAAACAAGAGGGAATCTATGTAGTGATTCGGAGAGTTACAAAGCAAAGTCTGAAAATATATATTTCAATCAATTAGTTTCAAGGATCCATTCATTTTTACTACTGTCGTTCATACTTGTTTCAGATCTTCCAAAAATCTTAATGATGTATAACTATTGGAGATACATAATCGAATAAACTTCTTCCTAAAAAAAAGATTTTTTTTTTTTTTTGGGGGGGGGGGGAAATAACAACCCCCATCTCGCGAATTATCAAAATCTACTATAATGAAAAGTGAAACCTTGTATTTTGTGTTTAACTATTTCTTTTTTGTTGTTGTTTTTCAAACAACAAAAAAGAAATAGTACCGTTCTTAGAACCCAATAGACAGAATAATTCTTATTCTACATACCACAACAGCCGGTTCAGTTCTATCTCATATAGATGAGTTCAAAACATTAGTTAATGTGAATTATTCATCTTATAAATCATCCAATTCATCGAGTCATGTCGATTCAGATTATTCCAAAGCTTTATTACTTGTTTTTTGTCGCACAAAAAAACTTTTTGAATGCCCGGTAGAAATAGATTTAGCTAAAGATAAAGCTTTTACCGCCGCCCAATATCCCTTTTTCTTCCAAATATTTCTACGAATACGCTTTTTTGAGATAGAAGTACGTTTCTTTGGAACCGCCATTTTAAAATAAAGAAGTTACTTTTATAGTTGGATGTGAAAGACATGTATTGTTCAAAATGGATCGTTCTTGCTATTCATTATCTATATTTATTCCATAGCGGATACTTCCTTCATAACATACAAAAATATAGATACGTGCGCATCACATAGAGTACACTAGGGATAAAAAAAAGAAATAGAAAAAAGAAAAACGATGTGATTTTCAAAGGAATTTTTTTTTGTTCCACATCTCTATTACATACAATGCCCGAAGAAAGAAGAATTCGTACTAATTTGTACCTTCATATCTTCATTCCGATCTATGTCTATGAGGTCCGCTACCATAGAAATCGAACCGGTTGTTGTTGATAAGAATCAAAAAGGGTTCCAATTCATATCTCAATCTCAGTCTATTTATATCTCGTCGTCTTACATTGAATAAATCGAAAAGCTTAAGAATCCTTACCTAATTTAAGAAAATAATAATGTAAAATTTTTCTATTAATTGATCAAGCTCGAGGATAGAGTACTCATAATTTAAATGAAAATGAGATTGGTAGTTAATCTGTTAAACGATACATTACTTGATAAAGGTAATTTTAGTAATCTCTTATTTTAGTTCTATGCGAAGTGACGAGTATCATAGGATTTCCTATAAACATAAGTTTGTTTTATTGGAATAGAAGCCAATCAATCAGTTCTACAATGAATTAATTAATGACTCCGAATAAACTAACTAAAATAACTAGTATTTTATTGGGTCGAGTTATTGGCGGATTCTATGATCCATATCCCAATAGAGTACTTTTACTTTTTTTGGTGTCATTCCTTTTCCTTACTATTTACTATATGGATATCAATCGCCGTAATAGTGGAATGATTGAAAATCTCATATTCTTTCTTTATCTTAATAAATATCTTAGTTAATAACTAAATGGTCAGTTTTAACCAGTGACTTGGTCATTTGAACAATTGTAACTTCTTGATTTAAATTTCTTTTTATTCAATACGATATTTGGGAAAGAATCGGAATAATTAAGAATTCAAAATCCTATTTGAGTTCTTTTCTATCTTGATTTTTATTTATTTATTTGACTTCCGAAAGAGAGAAGAGCTGGTGAATCGGAAACAATTAATAAGAATCAAAAAGTTTTATTTTCTTATGGAACATACATATCAATATGCATGGATCATACCTTTCGTTCCACTTCCAGTTACTATGTCAATAGGATGGGGACTTCTGCTTGTTCCGACTGCAACAAAAAATCTTCGTCGTATGTGGGCTTTTCCTAGTGTTTCATTGCTAAGTATAGTTATGGTTTTTTCGGCCGATCTGTCTATTCAGCAAATCAATGGCAGTTCTATCTATCAATTTCTATGTTCTTGGACCATCAATAATGATTTTTATTTAGAGTTCGGCCACTTGATCGACCCACTTACTTCTATTATGTCAATACTAATCACTACTGTTGGAATCATGGTTCTTATTTATAGTGACAATTATATGTCTCATGATCAAGGATATTTGAGATTTTTTGCTTATATGAGTTTTTCCAATACTTCTATGTTGGGATTAGTTACTAGTTCCAATTTGATACAAATTCATATTTTTTGGGAACTGGTGGGAATGTGTTCGTATCTATTAATAGGTTTTTGGTTCACACGACCAATTGCAGCCAATGCTTGTCAAAAAGCGTTTGTAACTAATCGTGTAGGGGATTTTGGTTTATTATTAGGAATCTTAGGTTTTTATTGGATAACAGGTAGTTTGGAATTTCGGGATTTGTTCGAAATCTTCAATAACTTGATCCATAATAATGGGGTCAATTCTTTATTTGCTACTCTGTGTGCCTCCCTATTATTCCTTGGTGCAGTTGCTAAATCCGCACAATTTCCCCTTCATGTATGGTTACCTGATGCCATGGAGGGGCCCACTCCTATTTCGGCTCTTATACATGCTGCTACTATGGTAGCAGCGGGAATTTTTCTTGTCGCTCGGCTTCTTCCCCTTTTCACAGCCATACCTTACATAATGAATCTCATTTCTTTGCTAGGTATAATAACGGTACTATTAGGAGCTACTTTAGCTCTTGCTCAAAAAGACATTAAGAGAAGTTTAGCCTATTCTACAATGTCTCAATTGGGTTATATTATGTTAGCTCCAGGGATAGGTTCTTATCGAGCTGCTTTATTCCATTTAATCACTCATGCCTATTCGAAAGCATTATTGTTTTTAGGATCCGGATCGATTATTCATTCAATGGAACCCATTGTTGGATATTCTCCAGATAAAAGTCAGAACATGGTTCTTATGGGTGGTTTAACCAAATATGTGCCAATTACAAAAACTACTTTTTTATTAGGTACACTTTCTCTTTGTGGTATTCCACCTCTTGCTTGTTTTTGGTCCAAAGATGAAATTCTTAATGATAGTTGGTTGTATTCACCGATTTTCGCGATAATAGCCTGTTCCACAGCAGGATTAACTGCATTTTATATGTTTCGGATGTATTTACTTACTTTTGAGGGGCATTTACACGTTCGGTTTCAAAATTACAGTGGCACTAAAAATAGCTCGTTCTCTTCAATATCTATATGGGGAAAAGAAGGACCGAAACCAGTTAACAAAAATGTACTTTTCTCAGTAATGAATAATAATAAAAAGGTTTCCCTTTTTTCGAAGAAGATATATCAAATTGATGGGAATATACGAAATCTGATGCGATCCTTTAGTACTCATTTTGACAATAAAGACACTTCCATGTATCCCTGTGAATCGGACAATACTATGCTAT